CCCTGAGAACCGTACTTGAGAGTTTCCTACCTCATACGGCTCGACACTCTTTTATTTTGGTATACCAGTTTTTTAACTTTAACTTTATATCTAAATATCTAATTGAATGTCTGATTGAATGAGATTTCTTATAGATATTCGGTTTTTCTTGTATTAAACAAAAGAGAGTAATTACATGAGTTTCAAACTTTAATTTTGATTTAATTAATATAATATATTAATTAATATAAAAAGTTTTATCTTTTCTCCTACCTTCAGAAAAAAGGGCATGTCCACTGTTTTTAGATATTATAATTTTCTGAAAGGTAACTATCCCGCTTTCATATAAAAATTTATATAGAATCTTTGAAAAAGACTTTTTTCATACTTCATAAAAAATAAAAAGACTTACTGTCTTTAGGATCTGATGCTACACCGCTGCTCAATACCTTAGGGGATCTACTCTATTACATAAGTAGATTCCGAAGATTTATCTCATATTATGATATAAATAAACAGCTCTTGTTGTATCGGTCCAAAACCTTTCCAATTGATCTTTACGGTGCTTCCTCTATCAATTAAATCTTTTATTATCCATAGAAAGAAAGTATTTAGGCATATCCAGTCTTCACTTCATATTTGATCTATGAAGTTTATTTATTTGCTACAGCTGATAAAAAATCGTTTTGTACGATGCTTATGTAGAAAGCCCTTTTTTGTGTTTCTAGTATTTAATTGACTAGCTGTTCGTTCTTTTTTTCTATAGTGGAGATAGTCGCACGTAATGACAGATCACAGCCATATTATTAAAAGCTTGTGGTAAAAAGGGGTTTCGTTCTAATGCCCGAAAATAATATTCTAAAGCTTTGGTATGTTCCCCATTACTTGTGTGGATAAGGCCTATATTATAGAGTATATAACTTCGATCATAGGGGTCAATTTCTAGGCGCATAGCTTCATAATAATTCTGTAATGCTTCCGCATAATTTCCTTCAGATTGAGCCGACATCCGTTACGGTCGTCGTTCGCTTTAACGAATTCTCCGTTTCAGAACCGTATGTGAGATTTTCATCTCATACGGCTCCTCCTTTAGGTGCATAATGAAAATAATATATGGAAAAATTTGATGTCATTATGAACTAAGCGGGGCTAATGTTTTTACAAGAAATCCCTAGCCAACCTTCTTGCAAAAGATCTTTTCTTACTACCAAGTGGGTTCATGCTAGATAAAAATAAAAAAGTAAACTCTAAAAATTTCTTTGTTCTCAACGCCCCTAAATTTCCAGGAATTAGCCACTTCAACAGTCTTCAATGGTTATACGGGTATCCAAAGTACGAACGAGATGGATGTTTATTGTTCCAACCATTTTAATTAGTCCCAATCCCAAAGAAGACGAAGAAAGAAAAGGAATCATTTTGAAGAAAGTTTTCGTGTTGTTGATTTCTCGGCGTAGTGCTTCTTCCCCTATGCCTCCTATTCGTATATTGTATTAGTGTAGTAGGATTGATCTATAATACGGGAACCATAGGTAAAAACCTTTTGCTCAATACTAGAATTCACAATTGAAGCATCTAAGGCCGCATTAATCGTGGATACATGACAGAAGGGATTGCTTTTTTTATATTATAAACTTCACCTTCAAAAGCGTAGATTTTTTTTTCAATACTCGTTTTTCTTTCTATTCCAAATCGGCGAGAAAAAAAATAATGATAATCAAATCGCACCATCTCTGTAATAAGTAAATGCCTCCTTTTCTCCGGAAGTTGTCGGAATGACTCGTAATAAGATATCGGCTACAATTGTAAAGGTTTTATCAATAAAATTTCCATTTATACGCGATCTTGGCATAGGTAATAATCCATTCTATAACTCTTTTGATTTCCTTTACCTTTTCTTTTGTGAGAAAATTTTCTCACAAACAAAGGAATTGTATAGTACGAACTAACATAAAAGCGGACTCATTAAAATAAAAAAATCTTCTATCTACTTACAATTTTTTCCGGTCAAAAAAAGGTATCTATTAACCATAATCTAAAAAACGATGAATAACTCGCTATTCACCCAGGTACTCAGTCATAATCCTGGCGTCGGAGAGATGGCCGAGTGGTTGAAGGCGTAACATTGGAACTGTTATGTAGGCTTTTGTTTACCGAGGGTTCGAATCCCTCTCTTTCCGTACTTTCAACTAATTCACCAATCTTACGTGATTGACCATAATGTATCAAATAAAATAAAAAAGAATAGATATAAAATCTACCTTGTTTTGATTTTTAAATAGATTCTCTATTTCCTAATTTCTTTGATATGGAATATGCTGGGAAGAGCAAACAAGGGATCCAAATCTCCCTACCAATCTATGATACATGAATAGGAAAAAGATTCCCCGACAAAATCCCTTACCTTAGTGCCTTTTTCTTTTTAATCAAAAAGGAGGGCGAAGGGGAGTTATCCGAACTCTTGTTTTTAGTTTTTTTTACTTAAGTTAGGTTTATTAAGTCTGTCGAGAGTAATATTCTACGACAAGCAATTCATTTATTTTCAAACCGACGCATTTCCTATCTATTATTTGATTGACTAACCCTTCATATTGGAATGTGTGAAGAGTCAGATGGTTTGGCAATTCCTCGGGGGCAGATGAATCAAGAAGATTTTGAACCAAAGTTCTAGAGTTTTGTTCATCCTTCACTGTAATAATATCTCGGGGTTTGCAGCGATAACTTGGTATATCAACTATATGACCATTAACTAAAATATGTCCATGGTTAACTAATTGGCGTGCTTGAGGAATAGTCAAAGCCATACCCAATCGAAAAAGGATGTTATCCAAACGCATTTCAAGTAATTGTAGTAAAACCTGACCTGTTGACCCCTTGGCTTTTCCGGCGATACGAACATATTTAAGTAATTGGCGTTCTGTAAGACCATAATGAAAACGCAATTTTTGTTTTTCTTCTAAACGAATACGATATTGAGATTTTTTTCCGGAGCGCGATTGGTTTCTAAGATCGCTTCCTGCCCTAGGCCTTTTACTAGTTAGTCCCGGTAAAGCCCCCAGACGGCGTATTTTTTTAAAACGAGGCCCTCGGTAACGTGACATAAAGACTCCTTTTTTTTTATTGAAATTGTACAAAACTAAACAAAATTAAAACTGAACTAAATGATAATGATAAATGACGTGAAATCCACTCCAATAAACTATTGGAATACAAAGATTAAGAAGATATATTCTTCTCAATATACAGATTATTTTATTGTATATACAATATATATAAATAAAATAAATCATAAAAATTTTCCTTTATTTTCTTGATTTATTTTGCAAAGGTCTAATCCTTTTACCCAATATAGATTCCTATATGGAAGTTTATATGACATAATATAAATGGAGTGGTAACTCTGGGAAAAGGTGAAATAAGTCTTTTAAATCTTCTTTTATTTTGAAAGTACATTAAAAATCATGTAAAAAACGAAAAAATATGGAAAAGCCGGCTATCGGAATCGAACCGATGACCATCGCATTACAAATGCGATGCTCTAACCTCTGAGCTAAGCGGGCTCAAATAAAATAGCACGTGCATACAAATTCACTAAACTACTATAATTGTATCAATTAACTATTCTATTCCTTTTTTTCCTTATCTATTTAGAATAAATTAATCATATTCTATATATTCTAGAACAAAATATAGCTCAAATAAATAGTGACTATCATTAAATAAATAAAACATAACCTTAATTAATAGAATATAGGAATATATCGACTTTATAATTTTGATTTCATTAGTTTATAAATAAGAAACTCTTAATTAGACCAGAAATCTTTTTTTTTTTTAGTTATTAAATGATATCTGATTTGAAATTATTGTTTTTTTGTTCTAACCTCACGCTATTATTATTATTTTATACTTTTATTTTTATTTATTATTTCTAATAATATAGAATTATTCAAATTAATATTCGAATATTCATTTCGAATATAATTTTTTAGAATTATTAGAATATAAAATCTACGAAGTAGACTTATAATCTTTTTCCGCTGCACATTGTAGAATTCTAAGTTTCAAAAAAAAAAGAGAATTGACCGTTCGACTATTTTTTTTAAATTTAAGACTAAAGATGAGAAAAGTAATAACATATATATGTTATGTAATATAAAACCATATTGAATTGCAAATACAAAAATGATAGAATCTTTGTTGATTAGACTAAATCAAAATGGATTGGGCTAAAAAAAATGAAAGAAGATACCAAAGAAATAAAAAAAAGTATCTATATGTAATGAATTCCAAAGTTTTGGCATAAGAAAAAGTGGAAAGACATAATAATGAGATCCTAATCTCAAAGCAAAAAAGGGGATATGGCGGAATCGGTAGACGCTACGGACTTAATTGGATTGAGCCTTGGTATGGAAACCTACTAAGTGATAACTTTCAAATTCAGAGAAACCCTGGAATTAACAATGGGCAATCCTGAGCCAAATCCTGGTTTACGCGAACAAACCAGAGTTTAGAAAGCGAGAAAAAAGGGATAGGTGCAGAGACTCAATGGAAGCTGTTCTAACAAATGGAGTTCACTACCTTGTGTTGATAAAGGAATCCTTCGATCCAAACTTCAAATAAAAAAGGATGAAGGATAAAAACCTATTTTGTATAAATATAGGTAACACAAAACGATCTCAAAAATGACTACCTGAATCTCGACTTCTACTTTTTTTTATTTAGTAGAAAAGGTGTGAATCAATTCGAAGTTTAAGAAAAAATCGAATATTCATTGATCAAATGATTCACTTCATAGTCTGATAGATCCTTGGTGGAACTTATTAATCGGACGAGAATAAAGATAGAGTCCCATTCTACGTGTCAATACTGACAACAATGAAATTTATAGTAAGATGAAAATCCGTTGACTTTTAAAATCGTGAGGGTTCAAGTCCCTCTATCCCCAACTCTACTCCCCCCAAAAAGTATGTTTGACGCCTTACCTTTTTTTAGTTATTCAAGAATTCATTATCTTTTTTCAT